TAGTAAAAAACCGCTTCTTTTGAACAATAGATGTCTTTCACATCCAATAGAATAGTGAGTAATCTCTTAATTTTCAAATGGCAGTTCCAAAAAAACGTACTTCTATATCAAAAAAACGTATTCGTAAAAATATTTGGAAAAAAAAAGGATATTGGGCGGCTTTAAAAGCCTTTTCGTTGGGTAAATCTCTTTCCACCGGGCAATCAAAAAGCTTTTTTGTGCGACAAACAAATAAGTAATAAAAATTGTGAAAATCTGAATCTACGTGACTCAAAAAGTTGTCGAATTTTATGTAGACTATAAAATGAATGATTTCCATTGTCTATTCTTTTGAACTAATCAATATTAAATTCTTTTTGCATTTTGGTCTTATGATTTGCAGAATGCTAATTTTTTATTATTGAATTCGTAAAAAAAAAAAGAAAAGACCTTTTTAAGTTCTATCCCCTAGCTGGGGGTAGAACTAGTTAGTTACAATAGGTCCATTTCCGAAGAGGAGAAATTTCACGAAAGGCCGAAGTTAAATAAAAGTGATACTCTAAACTAAAAAAAGAAATCTTTAAATTACTATTCATTTTGATTCATCAATTTTATTATTTCTTAAAAAAAAAATTCTATTGAATTAACTTTTTCAGCCTCGACTATTGAATAGGAATACGCTATTATAAGTTTGAGCAAGCCGCTATGGTGAAATTGGTAGACACGCTGCTCTTAGGAAGCAGTGCTAGAGCATCTCGGTTCGAGTCCGAGTGGCGGCATGCCCTCTTCTAAAAAAAAAATAAAATAGATTCTATAATAAATTCAATTACTGCTTGTCACTTCGTAATTAAGGGACCCCTTTACTTTTTTAAAAATTTTTATGATATTTTTAACTTTAGAGCATATATTAACTCATATTTCCTTTTCGATTGTTTCAATTGTAATTACAATTCATTTAATAACCTTATTAGTCGATGAAATCGTAAAACTATCTGATTCGTCAAAAAGGGGCATGATCGCGGCTTTTTTCTGTATAACAGGATTATTAGTCATTCGTTGGATTTATTCGGGACATTTTCCATTAAGTAATTTATATGAATCATTAATCTTTCTTTCATGGAGTTTCTCTATTATTCATATTGTTCCGTATTTTAAAAAAAATAAAAATGATTTAAGTACAATAACTGCGCCAAGTGTTCTTTTTACACAAGGATTTGCTACTTCAGGTCTTTTAACTGAAATACATCAATCCGAAATATTAGTACCTGCTCTCCAATCGGAGTGGTTAATAATGCACGTAAGTATGATGGTATTGGGTTATGCAGCTCTTTTATGCGGATCATTATTATCATTAGCACTTTTAGTGATTACATTTCGAAAAGACATAACACTATTTTATAATAAAAATAATGTATTGAATTTCAATGAATCTTTTTCCTTTGGTGAAATTCAATACATGAATAAAACAAACAATTTTTTTGGAAATACTTCTTTTTTTTCTGCTAAAAATTATTACAGGTCCCAGTTGATTCAACAATTGGATCATTGGGGTTATCGTGTTATTAGTATAGGTTTTATCTTTTTAACCATAGGGATTCTTTCGGGAGCCGTATGGGCTAATGAAGCGTGGGGGTCATATTGGAGTTGGGACCCAAAAGAAATTTGGGCATTTATTACTTGGACCGTATTCGCTATTTATTTACATAGTCGAACAAATAAAAAATGGCCCCCCGCAAATTCCGCGATTGTGGCTTCTGTTGGCTTTCTTATAATTTGGATATGCTACTTTGGGGTCAATCTGTTAGGAATCGGGCTGCATAGTTATGGTTCATTTATATTAATGTCTAAAGAAAGTCTCTAACGAATATCAACAAAATAAAACCTATATAAAAAAACTTTGTGTAAGCCGGCGAAAACCATATGAATCAAGTAGTCTAGTGATTCATATGGTTCTCAAAAAAACCAAACGTATCTGGTCTGGTTCAAATTGCATTTTTTTACTTAAAGAAAAAAGAAGTATTTTTTCATTGTACAGCGTACAGCGAACAATTTTTAAAATCATAGTATTTTTTTATAGACAGTTTTCATGAAAACTATCTATAAAAAAAATTAGATAAAATAACTTCGACCTTGTCAACGGATAATGAAAGAACGAAATCCGGGTAAAAACCAATACCTACTATTGGTAAAAAAATAGAGATCGAAACAAATAACTCTCGTGGTCCAGAATCAAAAAAATAAGAGTTTGGAACATTAAAAAACTTGTATCCATAGAACATCTGACGTGACATAGATAATAAATAAATAGGAGTTAATACCATTCCAATTGCCATTACAAAGGTGATTAGCATTTTTGGCATTAAAAAAAATTTTTGGCTGGAAATTACTCCAAAAAAGACTATCAATTCTGCAATAAACCCACTCATACCCGGTAATGCAAGAGAGGCCATTGAAAAGCTACTGAACATCGTGAATATTTTTGGCATTGGGATAGCTATTCCGCCCATTTCGTCGAGATAAG